TAGATCAAATGGGAAATAGAGGTATGTGATAGATACTATCTTGATTCCATATTTTTATGCCTTTTACTTATGAAGGGCAACAAAAGAAACAATAGGTTTTATTATCCTACATGTTCCATTAGTAACACTCCCTTGATACTTTCCAAGGGTGTCACTGCCTATTTTATTTTGCTTGTGCTTAATGTTTCCCGATTCTACTAGAAATCATATACGAACTTGTTATAGATGTATTTATTGGATTGGTTCATCAATAGTGTTGGGTCAGAATCCCCCCCCTTTTTTTTTGACTCTGCACCATTGATTCCACTATTATTAGTGAGCAATAATGGAATAATTCCTTCATATTCATAGAGATAGGGGACATAATTCACATGGATATAGTAAGTCTCGCTTGGGCTGCTTTAATGGTAGTCTTTACATTTTCCCTTTCACTCGTAGTATGGGGAAGAAGTGGACTCTAAGGGTACTACTAATTGAGTTGAGTAATCAAATCAAACTGTATCAATTGTTTTATAAATCATTCTCGTTTTGAACTTTAACTATTGAATTCTTAATTGAAAATATTCATTTTCAAATATTAATTCAATTTAAATAAAAATATCTTTATTTCGAAATTCCATTGGATTCTGGTGGAGTAATGTATTATATGAATAATACCCTTTCAATCAAACAGATATTTCAATGATTCCCATGTTCGTATTTCGAAAGTAAAGGGGATACAAATGATAGGCAATTTCTTCCAACCGAATTCTTGCTAAATTTTCTATTTCGGTGAACCGGCTCTTACCAGAATTATATATGGACAACGAGGAACAACGGACCCTTTTTATTTGTTTCCCTCTTTACTGTTCAAAGAGAAAGTAGTTCTGTTATTAAGTGGATACGCACTTTCTATGGGAAACAACATAGACATAGTGATTGTCCAACGAGATACTACGCATAATAAGATCTTGCCTTGGGCAAGTCACATATTGCGCACTTACTTTATTATTGTATAAATTTGATTTATGCTTTATCAACTCGTTTCATATCATGGTTCAAACGTTACAAATCGATGGGGTTACTCCTTTTCGAAATCCGAAGAAGTTCCCATAGAACTCCTTGAATCATCTGTCAACGGCTCAATCAATTACTTCTTCGGAATGCGAAAAAACAAAAAAAAAAGATTACTCGGTTTTTTTTTTATTAATATATGCCTATACAATTTTTCCTTCATTGATTTGATTCTTTCGATGGATACCGGGATTCATATTGGAAATAATCAGAAATCTAGGAATTAGAACCATAAGAGTTGCCTTTCTATTTTTTCAGATTGATTGGAATCAATACAAATCAAATAGATGAAGCAAAGAAATAGAATTGGGGTGCTATATACATTACATATATGTAATTGATATCTACATATATGAATATGAAGATACATATTTTAGATTGATCTATATTAAGCCTCTATCTTTATACAGTACAACTTTATACACTACAATAACAGTAATAAATAGTATGGTAGAAAGAAATATATGAATCTTTCTACCATACTATCGGATCTCATAGAATACTGCTGATTCTAGTCCGCTCATTTCATTTAAGACGCGAAATTGGAATCCTTTTGATTTTATTTCTTCAATCATTGATAAGAACTAAGGAGTCAAGTTTCATTCAAATTAATCATTTTGACTGACTGTTTTTACGTAAATGATAAGTAAGAAAGCAGTAGGAACTAGAATGAACAGTGCAGTAGCAATAAATGCAAGAATATTTACTTCCATAATATCATCGTTTTTTTTACTTCGCAATAACTCGGGATTTAATCCCATAGAGATGAGAAATCTTTCACCTGTAAATTCAATGAGATGAATTATATCTCGATGATATTGAATCAGATCAATATCATGAATAACAATATCTGAGCTATCAAATCGATTCATCGTCGAGAATTGAATAGTATAACATAGGAAGATCTTTTATCCATACCGAATCCAAAAATGGATTCCTGATCTAATCTAATCAAGAATTCCTTTATTTATCATTCTTTTCCATTCTTTCTTTCTTTTCTATAAGCTACCACCTTCCTTGTACAATCATCTGATGAAGTATCATCTGACCGTTTTTCCACTTCCATTGGTTACAAACCCAAACAAACAATAGAAGTCAAATGGAAAAAAAAGACTGAGTTAAGTTCTAAACTCCGTTTTTTTAATGATCTAATTTTCTTGGAAGACAAAGAAGTGTGATAAAGATGAGTCCCAGTCTAAAAGATCTAATATTCCATCAAATTCACTATTTTCTAATTTTTTCTTTTTTCGATGGGATCCGAAAGGAAAAAAAAATGATTCATTCCCTTGGGCGGGATCCTTGTTTGATCTTTCTTTTATTAATATCCTCTTTCCTTGGATTAGGACTGGGACGCATATATCAAAAGTTCAGTGTGCAATTTGAATGAGATAAATTGTTTCAAATTCAAATTAGTAACTGAGATTACACACAATCGGAACCGGAAAAAGAGATAGGTTTAATCTGAAAAGTATTCTATCAGGGTAACTATGTTAAATTCATTTTGTAGCGTACAAGAAATGAATTCCATTTGTGTATGTGCTTCCAGGAAACATAGGGTATTCTATTCCATTACACGGATCGGGAACAATCGAAAAAGTCCGACCCAGTACGGTATCTCTTGGAATTCTGAATATGATGCTACCAATAATTGTACTAATCCACATATGTCTCTCTCCCACCAATCGGTACTAGTTGAAGTAATGGAAATTACCGGATTTGTTTGATGAGAAATGCGAAACGAAAAAGCAAAAAAAAAAAGAAATAAGGATTTCCGTTGGGAATGAAATTCTGCTCCTTGTCCTCTTTTTCACAGAAAATGGAGAGATGAATTGAGTGTTTATTGGATCCGTCGGGACTGACGGGGCTCGAACCCGCAGCTTCCGCCTTGACAGGGCGGTGCTCTGACCAATTGAACTACAATCCCAGGGAAATAAGGTGTATAGCATACATATTCTTATGATTTCATTCAAACCATTTCTATTTAGAATCGCCGTGTTGTAACATAGACGCGAATGATATATTGATATCCACATGGATACGCACTTTAGTGAGAGCGACATGGATTAATCCTTTCGTTATTGTCAAATCGATTGATAATCAATCTTTCAATGAACAAAAAGAGTCTTTTTTTTTCTTTCCTCTTTTCCTTAGACTTTATACTTACAGATCCTGATATGAATCTAGATCATTAGCAAGATCCGCATTTGTGGGAACAAATAAAAATAAATAGAGCACAAATAAATAGAAGTAGGGATATATCATAAAGTTTTCTTTTTTTTTTTTTTATTCCTCCTTATCAGGAATTTCTGGAAAACAAATGAGTTATATCATTTCATGGTGGATCAGCGAATTATTGGGCCGAGCTGGATTTGAACCAGCGTAGACATATTGCCAACGAATTTACAGTCCGTCCCCATTAACCGCTCGGGCATCGACCCAGGAAGAATCAATTCTAGGCTTATTGATAATCCATGATCAACTTCCTTTCGTAGTACCCTACCCCCAGGGGAAGTCGAATCCCCGCTGCCTCCTTGAAAGAGAGATGTCCTAAACCACTAGACGATGGGGGCATGCATGCTTGCCCGACCGCCATCATACTATGCTCATAGTATGAACAGTTTTTTTTAATTGTCAATATAATGTAATGGTATGACTAGATCCGACGGATCTTTCTGCCTTTCATGATTCCATAGAATTTTTTGATTCGTCATTTCTATTCATGAATCATTCATTCTAAGCGCCATTCTATATATAAATCTATTAATAAATCTATTATATAAATCTATAAATCGATATTACTCTATTAGATAGTACTCTATTAAATATTCTATATTAAATATTAATATTTAAATAAATATAATAAATAATAATCAATTTCTATAGATAAATTTATCTATAGAAATAGAAAATAATACGAAGGATAGGATCCTTTCAGGGAATGACTTGTCCGCCAGAAAAAAGGTGAAACTCCATTTCTTCCACTTTCATTCATTGATTCACTCGTTGTTAAGATGAGATATGCCTATCTCACACTAAGCCAGGAAATTAACAAACGATAAATCTGAGGCAAGTTATCGAAAATTGTTTTTTCTTTAAGAATTTGCTTCAGGGGACAAATAGAATCTCTTCATCACATGATTCGACGAAATATCTTGGATCTATGTCGAATTGGTAGGTACATGTATCAATCAAGTGAATTTCGTTCTGATAGGGATCAATTCAATAAAAGAAAAGTAATTAGAGTCAGTCTTGAAATAATTCATTGCATTGATATTTATCAAATTCAATATCAATAAACCATTCTTAACCTATACTCGCTAGGGAAATCCAATTTCTCGTTCCCGAATGGGCCACTAGCTACTATGAGTCTATTGCATGTACTTATGTATATAATATATGTACATAGATATATCTTATCCGCATAATGATTCATTCAGGAATTGAATCAAACGCGCCCTTTTAACTCAGCGGTAGAGTAACGCCATGGTAAGGCGTAAGTCATCGGTTCAAATCCGATAAGGGGCTTTCGATTTTTTCATAAAACTCCAGTCTTAGTATTCATATTTGAGCGGAGAATAGAGATATTGTTGATATTTGTAATAAAAAAAAGTAACCAACTGTCTAATTGAATTAGAATAATAACTTATTCTAATTCAATTAGAGTATAGTAGTTATAAAGTTGAACATTTGTTTATTATATTATAATGAATAATGAGAATGAATAATGATAAGTCATTTCTTGAATTGCCAAATATTCCTATTTTCCACTATTCCAATCAAATCCATTGTAAAGATTAGAAATCAACAAAAGAAAAAGTAAGTGGACCTGACCCATTGAATCATGACTATATCCACTATTCTGATATTAAAATTCGATAGAGATGAAATTGGAACAGTGGGTCTTTTTTTATTTCATTTCTTTGGACTCCGCAAGAATTTGTCGATAT